TTGTTCATATAATCTCACTAAAGAAGGAGCCATTTTCATTGTTACGGTACCAGCTGTTAAAATTAGGTCCGCCTGTCTAGGGCTCGATCTTGGTACCAGCCCATAACGGTCAAAATCGAACCGCGAGCCGATTAATGAAGCAAATTCAATGAAACAACAACTGGTACCATAAAGAAGCGGCCATAAACTGGAGAGTCTTGACCAATTTGAAAGATCGTTTGATGTAGTTGAAATAAATGAATTGGGGGTTGTTCGATCAAGTAAGGAAAATTCAATGGAATTCATAATTCTCTCAATGTTTTTTTTTACTTTGACTTTTTTGTTATTGTCTGAATATTCAGAAACTAAGACCACTCTAATGCTCCTTTTCGCCACGCATAAACTGAACCAACAATTAGGATAAGCATGAAAATGAAAGCTTCTATAAATACGGATACCCCCAATACATCAAAACTCATTGCCCATGGATAAAGAAAAACGGTTTCAACATCAAAAACAACAAAAACTAGAGCAAACATATAATACCGGATTCGAAATTGTAACCAAGCATCGCCCATTGGTTCTATACCCGATTCATAACTAGAAAGTTTCTCTGGCCCTTTGTTAATCGGGGCTAAAACTGCGGAAATTAGAAATGCCAAAATAGGAATAACGCTTGATATTATTAGAAATGCCCAGAAAATATCATATTTGTAAAGCAGAAACATAGCCGAACTCCTATGAATGTGGAAAATAGACCAAATTTGTCGATTCAAATTGGAATTCATTGTCAAGTCATCGATAATTGGTTAATCAAAACAATAATTCATTTTGATCGAACCGCATAGTTTCGTTTGTTTGTTGTGATGTTTCGTTTTAAGATTTATCGATTGGAATCCTATTTTCATTACACTTCCTTCGATTTTATTTCAATATAGTATAAATCTCTTATACAAACAAAACAAACAAAACCCTTTTGCGTTCACCTCGCTTCGGACTTGTCTAAATCAAAGGAATTCAAAAGAAAATTCTAATTTTTGTTTCGAATTTCGAATCCTCGAAATTCAATCTGTTTTGATTCTATTCTATATTTTGATTCTATTCTATATATAGAATATTTTATGTTTATGAATTATGTTTATTATTTGAGATTAGTATAGGGCTATACGGACTCGAACCGTAGACCTTCTCGGTAAAACAGATCGAACTAATTCTTATCAAAATGATTCGAACTCTTTCAAAGACCCAACATGCATTTTTTTTTTGCATTGGGCTCTTTCATTAACTGATAGAAATATCAGTTAGTCTACCATATTTTTTCTTGACAGAAAAATAAGGAAATGGCTCCATGTGCTCTAATTCATTATTTGGATTCGGATATAGGAGCACTCCCAAAGTGTTTCAAAGAAGGGTTATCTTGACGTAGGTCTGCTTATGGCCTATATCAACCTAAACTAAAAGGAGTCTCTATCATCCTGATTAAGGAATCACATATGAAACTTCATACGCCTTAAGATTCATAGAACGAAAAGAGAATTTTTGAGATCCTTATACTCATTATGCCTAGCATTGAATAGACTAGGTATTCACCTTATCAATATCTCAAATCGATGACGGATTTTATTTGGTTCCTAAAATCGAATCGGGCCGAGCCATTTGTCAGGCTATTGTTCTCTTGTTTTGTTCCCTACAAGCCACAGAGTCAGACATTGATTTCTCAAAAAGATCAATTCCTTTGATTGCATGATGGACTCCCCTGAAAAACATTGGCGCACGTGTAAACGAGGTGCTCTACCTAACTGAGCTATAGCCCTTGTCCTTGTGAGACCTATTTTATCATATTATGTAGATAATTTCTTGTCAAGATGAATATTCCATGATCCCACACCATATCTCTTTGATCTTTTGGATTGGTATTGCTTAGAAGTCCTATTGGATTTATACTCCATCGATGGGATGTGATGGATCTCTTTTTGTTTTTTGGTATAATGATAAATGACCTACTTAACTCAGTGGTTAGAGTATTGCTTTCATACGGCGGGAGTCATTGGTTCAAATCCAATAGTAGGTAGAAATTATTAGATACCATTGGCTGTGGTATCTAATAAGTTTTTCTACTCACCTTCGTTTATTGATTTTGTATCTTTTCTATCCTATTCGATTTGATTTTCGAATTGAAACTTCAACCTTTTTCCTTCCATCAGAATCTGATTCCAATTGATTGAATTTAATTGGATTCAATTGGCAGAATAAAAATAGGGTGTATAAACAGAAATTCTTTGGATTATTCTATTCGGGCGCACCAACTAGTTATCAAATCGCATTGATAACCTCTACTCGTGTCCTAGCTCGTCTGAGAGCTAGATTTGCCTCAATTGTTTGTCTCTTGCTTTCAGCTTTCCTCAAATTAGCTTCCGCTATTTCAAGAGTTTGCTGGGCTTCTTGGGGATCAATGTCACTACTCTTCTCCGCATCATTTACTAAAATAGTGATCTCATTATTCCCTATTCTAGCAAAACCA